GCGGTGACCATTGAATAAGTTTCTTCAGCTTGAGTTGGGTTAAAAGCCCGGAATGTATTTGCCCCATCACCATCCTCGAATAAAGTATTTTCTACGGTAGCACCATGAATAGCACATAGCAGAGCGGCGCCCAATACACCAGCAACTCCCATCATATGAAAAGGGTTCAGTGTCCAATTATGAAACCCTTGAAAAAAGAGGATGAATCGAAAAATAGCTGCTACACCAAAACTGGGCGCAAAGAACCAACCAGATTGACCTAGTGGATAAATTAGGAATACAGAAACAAAAACAGCAATTGGGCCCGAGAATGCGATTGCATTATAAGGGCGCAATTGAACAGACCGAGCAAGTTCGAATTGGCGTAACATAAAACCTATTAGTCCGAAAGCGCCATGAAGAGCAACAAAAGTCCACAGGCCGCCTAATTGACACCAACGAGTAAAATCCCCTTGTGCTTCAGGACCCCACAGCAACAACAAAGAGTGCGCTAAACTATTAGCAGGAGTCGAAACGGCTGCGGTTAAGAAATTGCAGCCTTCCAAATATGAACTGGCCAACCCATGAGTATACCATGAAGTTACAAACGTCGTACCTGTAAACCAACCCCCTAAAGCGAAATAAGCACAAGGAAAGAGCAATAGACCAGACCAACCTACAAAAACGAAACGGTCTCTACGTAACCAGTCATCCATAATATCAAATAAATCTTTTTCGTCTTTGGTAAATTTACCAACGGCTATAGTCATAGTGATCCTCCTATTCAACTACTTCAACCATTTCCGAGCACCTTATAGCATTTTATGGAGTTCGAGAATTCGTTCATTTCTTTTTTGTATTATTTGATTTCTCGTACACTGACCTTTAGTTTAGCAATAGGGTTTCGAAAAAAAAATCCTTTAGCGGTTCATAAATTAACTTAGGTTAAACTAAATTTAATTCTTTTTTTTTGTTTTTTATTAGACTCCACTAGTAACGCTTCCTTTTTTGAAGACAGAACTGTTCAAGGAACAGTCGGATCTCCTCCCTCACTGCCGTAGGAAATTTAAGAGTCTATCTTTTCATTTTCGTGGGTCAAGGTAAGAAAGGTATTGAAAATGGCTTTTTATGTTGTGATTTGTAATGTAATAAAAGTTTTATCCTCTTTATGAGGAAGAAAATCTCAAATTTAGTCCTGTGTAATAGTTAGGACCACAACACAACGATTTAGTCGGAAATATTGATAAATTCATGCAGAGTTTAAAGAAAAAAAGTAAATTGTTCTATTTTAATATTTTAATCTCGATCACATTTTAATATCAGAATAGCGGATATAGTCCTCATTCAATAGGTCAGGTCCACTTATTTTTGCATTTGTTGATTTCCAATTTTGATATTCTAAAGAATTTGATTGAAATAAACTAATTGAAAATAGAAATATTTATTCATTCAAAATATTTATTCATTCAAGAGACCCCTTATACGATTATTATTAGTTAGTCATTTTAATATAATGAAGATTAATTCAACTTTATAATTATAATAATATAATTATTATGATATATATCAACAAAGACTCTATCCCTCGTTCAAATCAGATGGAGTTTTTTTATGAAAAACACCAAAAGCCCCTTATCGGATTTGAACCGATGACTTACGCCTTACCATGGCGTTACTCTACCACTGAGTTAAAGGGGCCTTTTTTTTTTTTTATATATATATGAAATTTATATATTATATTTATATAATTTATATAAAGTTAAATTGAATATTTAATAATTAAAATAAATTCTTGGTTGAGTCACCGGTTATATACATATATTATAGATATAGAACTGACTGATACATTACTGATACATTACTGATACATAAGTAGACTGATAGTAGGTAGCGATTCGTTTCTAAATCTGATACTGGGTTTTGTTTAACTTAAACCTCCATTTTTTTGTAATATCGACAGCACGTCTTGAACGGATCCATTGAATTTCCTATTATTTCTATTTCCTATTCTAATTTAATCTAATTTAATAAGTTTAATCTTTATCTTTTATATAATATATCTTTATCTTTTATATAATTTATAAATATAAAAATAAGAAAATTAATAAAAAAATAAAATGACAAAAAAATTGGATGTAATTATATCATGTAAGACAGAAAGACCCCTTGATAATCTAATTCTAAATTATTGTTATCTAAATTTTTGTTATATTAATAATAATATATATTAGATTATTAGATTATATTGACAATTTTAAAAAACTGTTCATACTATGAACATAGTATGATGGCAGTTGCGTACTTATGCCCCCATCGTCTAGCGGTTCAGGACATCTCTCTTTCAAGGAGGCAGCGGGGATTCGACTTCCCCTGGGGGTAGGGTATTAAAAACGGAAGTTGATCGTGGATTATCAATAAGCCTAACCAAGAAAGATAAAATAGAATAGATTCTTCCTGGGTCGATGCCCGAGCGGTTAATGGGGACGGACTGTAAATTCGTTGGCAATATGTCTACGCTGGTTCAAATCCAGCTCGGCCCAAAAACTATCTCACCCAATATCAGATGAAGATCTTTGTCCTCCAGAAATGGCCGATATGCAGAATAAAAGAATCAATTCTTCTGTTTTTCATTTGTTTGCTTTATTTTTTTGTTCCGGGAAATCCAAAATTTGATCTAGATTCATACTATGGTTTAATTTTAAAATATAAAAGTATACGGAAAAAAAGAAAACCTCGTTTCTTTAGGTTTAGTGAAAGATTTTTTCACAATTGATTTCTTTTTTTTAGTTGAACTAAAGAAAATTGACTAGTAATTCGTGTTGTTCTCACTCAAGTACCTCTTATTGCTAGAGATCAATATATCACTTCTAACTCCCTTCACTGTTACCATAATTCGAACTCGAAATTTTTTGAATCAAATCATAAAATAAAAAAAGATATTGTATACCTTAGTTCCTTGGGATTGTAGTTCAATTGGTTAGAGCACCGCCCTGTCAAGGCGGAAGCTGCGGGTTCGAGCCCCGTCAGTCCCGACGGATCCAATAAACAAAAAAAGAAAGATCAAAAAAGGATACTATCCCTTTTTAGCCTCCTTGTAATAAAGAATCTTTTTTTATTATTCTTATTTTCATTTCTATAGGAAAATAACTGAATTTAGACTATAATTTTAGTTTTCTCAAAAAAAGAGCAAACACTTATAAAAATAATAATGAATTTGATACACTATTAGATTTTTTGTATCAGGACTCGTCTTTTCAATACTTTTCTTATTCTTACAAGAAAACAATAAAAGTAAATAAAAAAAAAAATGAAAAAAAGAAAGCTATTTTTAGAACTTAACCCCTTGATGTCCGTTTTTCATCTATTTTTTTAGATTTCTTTTTGGTTTTATTGTAACCAATGGAAGTGTAAAATAAAAATAAAAGTGGTCAGATGAGATTTCGTTAGATGATTGATTGTACAAGGAAAACTTGAGTTTATGGTAAAAAAGAATGATATCTTGATTAGATCACGAATTCTATAATATATTTTTATATTCAGTATGGATAAAAGATTCTCCTATATTATACTATTCAATTTGCGACGGCGAATTTATATGAGAGTTCATATATTGTTATTCATGATATTAATAAGATTCAATATCATTAAAATGGAAGACATTCCATTGAATTTACAAGTGACATTTTAATCATCTCTATGGGATTAAATCCCGAGTTATTGCGAACTAAAAAAACGATGAAATTATGGAAGTCAATATTCTTGCATTTATTGCTACTGCGCTCTTCATTCTAGTTCCTACTGCTTTTCTACTTATCATTTATGTAAAAACAATCAGCCAAAATGATTAGTTTGATTAAAACTTGACTGCTTCGTTCTTTATTAATGACTGAAAAATATTCCCATTTCATTTCTTAACTGAAAAAAAGCAGGTTAGAATCATCACGATTTGATAGCAGTATGGTAGAAAGAAATATATATTTCTTTCTACCATACTATTTATTTTATTAGTATTCGATTTTTTTTTTTCGTGTATAAAGTTGTACTATACTAAAGATACCGATTTAATCTAATATATTTAATATTAAATTATTAAATATTGACTAATTAACGAATCTATAATATGTATCCCCATACATGTTATGTACATATTGATCCTAATTCTATTGTTTTGCTCCAACTATTTGATGACTTTTTATTGCTATTTATTCTGATCAATCTGAAATAATCGAAAGGTAACTCTTACTTTTTTTTACAGCTCAAATCCAATTTTTAGGTTTCGACTTATTTTAAAAAAATCCTAGTATCCGCCGAAAGAATCAAAGAAAGAAACAAAGGTATGTATCAATTTAAAAATTTTTTTAGCATTCTCAACCCAAGAAAAAGTCATTTAATTGATCGACTGGTTGATATATGATCAAACGAGTTCTATGGTATGGAAACTTCATCGAATTTCTAAAAAAAATCTCGTACATTATTTTAATTTAACACTTTAACCGGGATATTAAATGAGTCGATAAAGCTCAAATACCTTTGAGAAAATGATAAAATAAGCAATAAGTGTCCGATCTGCAATGCAACCAAGATCTTATAATGTGTATATTTTTTGTTGAACAACAACTATGCCTATGTTCATTCCGCTAGAAAGTACATATCTGATTACTATTCTACTAATAAGAGAACGGCTTTATCGTGGACTTTTTTTTATGAAGAGAAAGAAAAAAATAAAGAAACGGCCTGTTGTTCCCCATCCTTCCCATATAATTTGGATCGAAACCTCTTCGGTGAAATTTAGGAAAAAGGCATCTGTTTGATTTACATTAGTATCTTTAAAAGCACTTTACGGAATAATCTATAAAACATCTATAAAACAATTGATAAGGTTTGATTCCTCAACTAAAAACTCAATTAATTAAAATTAGCTAAGTTAAGTCGTATTTCTAGAGTCCACTTCTTCCCCATACGACAAGTGAAAGAGAAAATGTAAAGACTACCATTAAAGCAGCCCAAGCGAGACTTACAATATCCATGTGAATTTTGTCCCCTATTTCTATGAATATGTAGGAATTATTCCATTATTGTTTACTAAATAATAGTGAAATTAATGGTACAGAGTCAAAAAATTGTCGGAATAGTTCTTAATTTAATCAACTACTCCAAAAAATTTACATACATATAATCCTACATGATTTTTAAGATTCTATTTCACCGGTTACTGAAAAGAAGTTTTGTCAACCCAATCTTAATTGAATACCTGAGTACTAAGAGATATTTTTGAGTTTGTATCCAAATTATATCCCCCTTTTCCGCAATTCTGCAATTACTAACTAATAATTAGTTAGGATATTACTTTGCACCGAATTGGCTCCAATAGGAGTGTAAGGGTTATCAAAACGTCTTTCCACTCCTAATGCTTAATACTTATTAAAAAATTTCCTTGAATTCTAGATACAAAGATTTACAGCCCACTAGATGCTTAGAATCAAGTACGTATCAAGAGACTTAGGATATGTCCTTTTTTTATAATCAGGCGACACCCGGATTTGAACTGGGGAATAAAGGATTTGCAGTCCTCCGCCTTACCACTCGGCCATGCCGCCAAAGAAAATATATATGAAAAGATTACCTTTTGGGGGTGGATTAATGACCTTTTTATTGTACTTGCGTTTTGAATCACATTTCTTTCCTACTAACAAAAAAGTTTTTTTTATCCATACCAAAACTATAGACTTTCAGTCACAAAAGTAAAAAGTCATAAGAAATTGGAACCATTAACTATTTTGGAATTCATGAACGAGTTTTAGATTCTGACTTCAACTCATGTTTCCTTAATGACATAATAAAATCCAAATGGTAACTAAATAATTAGTTATTGCGTCTTTTCAATAAAAAAAATATTTTTTTTTCTATTTTCATTTTTCCAATTTCAATTATAACAACAATTATGCATATATGTAAACCCCGGAACCATAACAGAAATTACACAGATAGTTGCGTATCTTATATACGATATATAGATAGATATCGGGGTACATATTTAAATTGATTATTAACTAACTATAATCCGCTTTGCTTTACAATATAAGTTTCTATTACGAATTCTACGAATATAGTCCTAATTTATATCTTTTCTCCGCAAATCGGCTTTTTTAACAAAAACCCGAAAAGACATTAAGTAATAAAAACAACTCTATATTGTTTTTTATTATTCTTCTCTCGGTGAAGGGATCAAATCCTGTGATCCGTTTCTTTTTTAGTATCCAATCGGAGTAATATCATAATAATGGTAGAAATGGAATTGAATTAAAGAAATATAATTAAGCAGCAAAATTCTTTTTAAAAAAATGTTTTATCAACTTGTATCTGTTGCAAATTTCAATTTGAGTATGAGTAACCAAATTTATGTATTCCTCCGTTCATACGTATTTCATATATTCCATATATATGGAATATGGAATGGATGCGTAAAATTTTATGTGATTTGGTAAACAGATAAATTCCATCCGAGCTAGGTCGATCGATATTATTCAATATTCATTAAAGAGTGATCAAAAACTGGGATTTTTAAACAAATGAGGAATTCGGTTCAAATGTTACGAGAGGTAAATGCACTGATGTCTACAATACCCGGGTTTAATCAGATACAATTTGAAGGATTTGGTCGGTTCATCGATCAGGGCTTACCGGAAGAGCTTTATAAGTTTCCAAAAATTGAAGATACAGATCAAGAAATTGAATTTCAATTATTTGTGGAAACATATCAATTGGTAGAACCCGTGATAAAAGAAAAGGATGCTGTGTATAAATCACTTACATATTCTTCTGAATTATATGTATCCGCAGGATTCATTTGGAAAACCGGCAGGGAGATGCAAGAACAAACAATTTTGATTGGAAGCATTCCGCTAATGAATTCCCTGGGAACTTTTATAGTAAATGGAATATACAGAATTGTGATCAATCAAATATTGCAAAGCCCCGGTATTTATTACCGGTCGGATTTGGACCATAACGGAATTTCGGTCTATACTGGCACCATAATATCAGATTGGGGAGGAAGATCAGAATTAGAGATTGATAGAAAAGCAAGGATATGGGCTCGTGTAAGTAGGAAACAAAAAATATCTATTCTAGTTCTATCATCAGCTATGGGTTCGAATCTAAAAGAAATTCTGGATAATGTTTGCTATCCGGAAATTTTATTGTCTTTCTTGAATGATAAAGAGAAAAAAAATTTTGGGTCAAATAAAAATGCCATTTTGGAGTTTTATCAGCAATTTGCTTGTGTAGGGGGGAACCCGGTATTTTCGGAATCTTTATGTAAAGAATTACAAAAAAAATTCTTTCAACAAAAATGCGAATTAGGAAAGATTGGTCGACGAAATATGAACCGTCGACTGAATCTTGATATACCCCAAAACAATACGTTTTTGTTACCGCGTGATATATTAGCAGCTACGGATCGTTTGATTGGAATGAAATTTGGAATGGGTACATTTGATGATATGAATCATTTGAAAAATAAGCGTATTCGCTCTGTAGCAGATCTCTTACAAGATCAATTCGGATTGGCTCTGGTTCGTTTAGAAAATGTGGTTCGAGGAACTATATGTGGAGCAATTCGGCATAAATTAATACCGACTCCTCAAAATCTGGTAACTTCAACTCCATTAACAATGACTTATGAATCTTTTTTTGGATTACACCCATTATCTCAAGTTTTGGATCGAACTAATCCATTGACACAAATAGTTCATGGACGAAAATTGAGTTATTTGGGCCCTGGAGGATTGACAGGGCGAACGGCTAGTTTTCGGATACGGGATATCCACCCTAGTCACTACGGCCGTATTTGCCCAATTGACACGTCTGAAGGAATTAATGTTGGACTTATTGGATCCTTAACAATTCATGCAAGACTTGGTCTTTGGGGGTCTCTAGAAAGTCCTTTTTATAAAATTTCTGAGAGATCAACAGGAGTACAAATGCTTTTTTTATCACCAAGTAGGGATGAATACTTTAGGGTCTCTACAGGAAATTCCTTGGCCCTGAATCAATGTATTCAGGAAGAACAGGTTGTTCCGGCTCGATACCGTCAAGAATTCCTGACTATTGCGTGGGAACAGGCTCATCTTCGAAGTATTTTTCCCTTCCAATATTTTTCTATTGGAGCTTCCCTCATTCCTTTTATCGAGCACAACGATGCAAATCGAGCTTTAATGAGTTCTAATATGCAACGTCAAGCAGTTCCGCTTTCTAAGTCCGAGAAATGCATTGTTGGAACCGGGTTGGAACGTCAAGCGGCCCTAGATTCAGGGGTTCTTGCTATAGTCGAACATGAGGGAAAGATTCTTTATACCAATACTGATAAGATCATTTTCTCAGGTAATGGGGATACTCAAAGCATTCCATTAGTTCTGTACCAACGTTCCAACAAAAATACTTGTATGCACCAAAACCCCCGGATTCCGCGGGGTAAATGCATTAAAAAGGGACAAATTTTAGCAGATGGTGCCGCTACAGTTGGGGGCGAACTAGCGTTGGGAAAAAACGTATTAGTGGCTTATATGCCGTGGGAAGGTTACAATTTTGAAGATGCGGTACTCATTAGTGAGCGTCTTGTTTATGAAGATATTTATACTTCTTTTCACATAAGGAAATATGAAATTCAGACTTATGTTACAAGTCAAGGACCCGAAAGGGTCACAAGTGAAATACCGCATTTAGAAGCGCATTTACTTCGCAATTTAGACAAAAATGGAATTGTGGGGTTGGGATCATGGGTAGAAACGGGTGATATTTTGGTAGGTAAATTAACACCCCAGATGGCAAAAGAGTCTTCGTATGCCCCTGAAGATAGATTATTACGAGCCATACTTGGCATTCAGGTATCCACATCCAAAGAAACTTGTCTAAAACTCCCTATAGGTGGTAGGGGTCGAGTTATTGATGTGCGATGGATCCATAAAAAAGGGGGCTCTAGTTATAATCCAGAAATAATTCATGTATATATTTTACAGAAACGTGAAATAAAAGTTGGCGATAAAGTAGCCGGAAGACATGGAAATAAAGGTATCATTTCAAAAATTTTGCCTAGACAAGATATGCCTTATTTGCAAGACGGAAGACCCGTTGATATGGTCTTTAACCCATTAGGAGTACCTTCACGAATGAATGTAGGACAGATATTTGAATGTTCGCTCGGGTTAGCAGGAGGTCTGCTCGATAGACATTATCGAATAACACCTTTTGATGAGAGATATGAACACGAGTCTTCGAGAAAACTAGTGTTTTCTGAATTATATCAAGCCAGTAAACAAACAGCGAAGCCGTGGATATTTGAACCCGAGTATCCAGGAAAGAGTCGAATATTTGATGGAAGAACAGGGGATCCTTTTGAACAACCTGTTATAATAGGAAATCCGTATATATTGAAATTAATTCATCAAGTTGATGACAAAATCCATGGACGTTCTAGTGGACATTATGCACTTGTTACACAACAACCCCTTCGAGGAAGAGCCAAGCAAGGAGGACAGCGCGTAGGAGAAATGGAAGTTTGGGCTCTAGAAGGATTTGGTGTTGCTCATATTTTACAAGAGATGCTTACTTATAAATCGGATCATATTAAAGCTCGCCAGGAAGTACTTGGTACTACGATTGTTGGGGGAACAATACCTAACCCCGAAGATACTCCAGAATCTTTTCGACTGCTCGTTCGAGAACTACGATCTTTGACTCTGGAACTGAATCATTTCCTTGTATCTGAGAAAACCTTCCAGATTAATAGGATGGAAGCTTAATCGGAATAAATTAGCATTTTTCTTCTATGATCGATCAGTATAAACATCAACAACTCAGAATTGGATTAGTTTCGCCTAAACAAATAAGTGCTTGGGCCACAAAAATCCTACCTAATCGAGAGATAGTTGGAGAGGTGACAAAACCTTATACTTTTCATTACAAAACCAATAAACCAGAAAAAGATGGACTATTTTGTGAAAGAATTTTTGGGCCGATAAAA